GCTAGCGTAGCTTAATTAAAGCATAACACTGAAGATGTTAAGACAGACCTTAGAATGGTCTCGTAAGCACAAAGGTTTGGTCCTGTCTTTACTGTCAGCTTTAGCTGAACTTACACATGCGAGTATCCGCACCCCTGTGAGAATGCCCTAAAGTTCCCCACCGGAAACAAGGAGCTGGTATCAGGCTCAAAAATCTAGCCCATGACACCTTGCTAAGCCACACCCCCAAGGGATTTCAGCAGTGATAAACATTAAGCCATAAGTGAAAACTTGACTTAGTTAAAGCTAAGAAGGCCGGTAAAACTCGTGCCAGCCACCGCGGTTATACGAGAGGCCTAAGTTGACAGACAACGGCGTAAAGAGTGGCTAAGGAAAAATTTATACTAAAGCCGAACATCCTCAAGACTGTCGTACGTTTCCGAGGATATGAAGTCCCCCTACGAAAGTGGCTTTAACTCTCCTGACCCCACGAAAGCTGTGACACAAACTGGGATTAGATACCCCACTATGCTCAGCCGTAAACTTAGATAAGACTTTACATAACTTATCCGCCAGGGTACTACGAGCATTAGCTTGAAACCCAAAGGACTTGGCGGTGCTTCAAACCCACCTAGAGGAGCCTGTTCTAGAACCGATAATCCCCGTTAAACCTCACCCTCTCTTGTTCTTCCCGCCTATATACCGCCGTCGTCAGCCTACCCTGTGAAGGCCTTATAGTGAGCATAATCAGTAAAACTTAAAACGCCAGGTCGAGGTGTAGCATATGAGAGGGGAAGAAATGGGCTACATTCCCTAAATCCGGGCATACGGATAGTATAATGAAACGTATATTAGAAGGAGGATTTAGCAGTAAGCAGAAAATAGAGTGTCCTGCTGAAACTGGCCCTGAAGCGCGCACACACCGCCCGTCACCCTCCCCAAAACCCCTAAAAAGACTAAATAAAACCATTAATCTAATAAAGGGGAGGCAAGTCGTAACATGGTAAGTGTACCGGAAGGTGCACTTGGTTAACCAGAGCATAGCTAAGACAGTAAAGCATCTCCCTTACACTGAGAAGACACCCGTGCAAATCGGGTTGCCCTGACGCCAAACAGCTAGCCCGCCCCACTAACACCATCACAAACATATAACTACACCCTAAATTACTTACAAGTAACCAATAAACCATTCTTCCCCTTTAGTATGGGAGACAGAAAAAGAACAAGGCGCAATAGAGAAAGTACCGCAAGGGAACGCTGAAAGAGAAATGAAATAAACCAGTAAAGCACTGAAAAGCAAAGATTAAAACTTGTACCTTTTGCATCATGAATTAGCCAGTAACCATTAAGCAAAATGAATTTTAGTTTAACTCCCCGAAACTAGGTGAGCTACTCCAAGGCAGCCTGATAATAGGGCAAACCCTTCTCTGTGGCAAAAGAGTGGGAAGAACTTTGAGTAGCGGTGAAAAGCCTCCCGAACCTAGTAATAGCTGGTTGCCTGAGAAATGAATAGAAGTTCAGCCTCCTCCCTTCTTTCCCCTATTATGGAAACACCTTAACCAGAGAAAAAGAAGAGAAGAGAGTTAGTCAAAGAAGGGACAGCTTCTTTGAAGAAAGACACAACTTTTTTAGGAGGTTAAAAATCAAACTAAATCAAGGCCTTATGTTCAGGTGGGCCTAAAAGCAGCCACCCTAAAAGAAAGCGTTATAGCTCGAACATTTTTACTTCCTTTAATACTGATAAACCAATTTTACACCCCTAATTCTAACAGGCCCTTCTATTACACAATAGAAGAGATAATGCTAATATGAGTAATAAGAGATGAAGATTCTCTCCAAGCATGAGTGTACATCAGAACAGACATCCTGCCGAAAATTAACGGCCCCAAACAAAGAGGGTATTGGAAAAACAAACAGATAACTAGAAGACCTTCCAACAAATACCGTTAACCCTACACTGGAGTGCTAACCTGGAAAGACCTAAAGGAGAAGAAGGAACTCGGCAAACATATTTCGGCCTCGCCTGTTTACCAAAAACACCGCCTCTTGCTAAAAAAGTATAAGAGGTCCCGCCTGCCCTGTGACAAAAAGTTTAACGGCCGCGGTATCTTGACCGTGCGAAGGTAGCGCAATCACTTGTTTCTTAAATGGAGACCTGTATGAATGGCATAACGAGGGCCAACCTGTCTCCTTCTCCCAGTCAATGAAATTGATCTCCCCGTGCAGAAGCGGGGATGAGCACATAAGACGAGAAGACCCTTTGGAGCTTTAGACTGCAAGCAGACCATGCTAATTAGACCTAGTCAAAGGGACTAAGCCAATTGGATATCTGCCCTAATGTCTTCGGTTGGGGCGACCACGGGGAAACACAAAACCCCCATGAGGAGCAGGAGAACTTTTCTCCCAGAACTAAGACCGACAGGTCTAAGTACCAGAAATTCTGACCAAAAGATCCGGCCAAGCCGATCAACGGACCAAGTTACCCTAGGGATAACAGCGCAATCCCCTTTTAGAGCCCATATCGACAAGGGGGTTTACGACCTCGATGTTGGATCAGGACATCCTAATGGTGCAGCCGCTATTAAGGGTTCGTTTGTTCAACGATTAAAGTCCTACGTGATCTGAGTTCAGACCGGAGTAATCCAGGTCAGTTTCTATCTATGAGATGTTCTCTTCTAGTACGAAAGGACCGAAGAGAAGAGGCCTATACTTCAGGAATGCCTCCCCCTCACCTAATGAAAACAACTAAAATAGGCAAAAGGACATACCCCTTAAGCCGTAAAGAACGGCACGTTAGGATGGCAGAGCCCGGTGATTGCAAAAGGCCTAAGCCCTTACCACAGAGGTTCAAGTCCTCTTCTTAACTATGCTCCAAATAATTTTAACCCTTATTATTAACCCACTTATTCTCACCATTTTTGTGTTGCTTGCAGTAGCCCTCCTGACCCTCGTTGAACGAAAAGTTTTAGGTTATATACAGCTGCGAAAGGGACCTAATGTAGTAGGCCCCTATGGCTTACTCCAACCAATTGCAGACGGCTTAAAACTATTTATAAAGGAACCCGTGCGCCCCTCCACCTCATCACCAATCCTATTCCTCCTAACGCCCATACTAGCGTTAACACTGGCCATTACCCTATGAGCCCCTATACCTATACCATTCTCAGTAGCCGACCTTAACCTAGGAATTCTCTTCATCCTAGCCCTATCAAGTCTTGCTGTGTACTCCATTCTAGGCTCTGGGTGGGCCTCAAATTCAAAATATGCCCTTATCGGAGCTATCCGAGCCGCCGCACAAACCATCTCTTATGAGGTGAGCTTGGGACTGATCCTCCTCAATGCCGTAGTCTTCACAGGAAACTTTACACTACAAACATTTAGCACTGCGCAAGAAGCAACATGGCTCATCCTGCCTGCGTGACCTCTAGCTGCAATATGATACATTTCTACGCTAGCAGAAACTAACCGAGCTCCTTTTGACCTAACAGAAGGTGAATCAGAATTAGTATCAGGATTTAACGTTGAATATGCTGGAGGTCCTTTCGCCTTATTTTTCCTTGCCGAATACGCCAATATTCTTCTCATGAACACACTATCTGCCACGCTGTTCTTAGGAACAACAATTTACCACTTCTCCCCCGAACTTACTTCTATGGGCCTTATAATTAAAGCAGCCATGCTATCCACCCTCTTCCTCTGGGTACGAGCCTCTTACCCTCGGTTCCGATACGACCAGTTAATGCACCTTATTTGAAAAAATTTCCTCCCCCTAACCCTAGCATTAGTTATTTGACATCTTGCTGTACCTATTTCATTTTCGGGCCTTCCCCCTCACTTATAGCCCTGGAGTTGTGCCTGAAGTAAAGGGCCACTTTGATAGAGTGAAAAATGAGGGTTAAAGTCCCTCCGACTCCTTAGAAAGAAGGGGCTCGAACCCTACCTGAAGAGATCAAAACTCTTAGTGCTTCCACTACACCACTTCCTAGTAAAGTCAGCTAAATAAAGCTTTTGGGCCCATACCCCAAAAATGTTGGTTAAAATCCTTCCTTTACTAATGAACCCTTACATCCTCGCCACCATAATTTTTGGACTAGGGCTAGGAACTACAGTTACCATTACAAGCTCACACTGATTCTTGGCCTGAATAGGCCTAGAAATTAATACACTAGCCATCATTCCACTCATAGCCCAAACCCATCACCCTCGAGCAGTAGAAGCTACTACTAAGTACTTCCTCACCCAAGCAACCGCTGCCACAACAATCCTCTTTGCTTGCACCACAAACGCATGATTAACAGGACAATGAGACATCTACCAGCTCACGCACCCATTCCCCGCTATAATAATTTATCTTGCCCTTGCCCTAAAAATTGGACTAGCCCCCCTTCACGCATGACTGCCAGAAGTGCTACAAGGATTGGACCTAACAACTGGACTGATCCTCTCCACATGACAGAAACTAGCCCCATTTGCCCTACTCCTCCAGATCCAACCGACTGACTCAACCATCCCCATTATTCTAGGGTTAACATCAACTCTAATTGGCGGCTGAGGAGGGTTGAATCAAACACAATTGCGAAAAATCCTTGCCTACTCATCAATCGCACACCTGGGATGAATACTCCTAGTTATTCAATTCTCCCCTTCACTGACTTTCTTAACCCTAATTACTTACATCCTAATGACCTCCGCAACCTTCCTTATTTTTAAAGCAAATAAATCCACAAACATTAACTCCCTAGCTACCTCATGAACCAAATCACCAGCACTAACCTCTTTAACCCCCCTTATTCTTCTGTCCCTAGGTGGTCTTCCACCCCTTACAGGATTTATACCAAAATGGTTAATTCTCCAAGAATTAACTAAACAAGAGCTTAGCCTGACCGCCACCCTAGCTGCCCTCTCAGCCCTTCTAAGTCTTTACTTCTATTTACGTCTATCCCATGCCATAACGCTAACAATATCTCCTAATAATTTGGCCGGAACAACCCCATGACGTCTTACTACCAACCACCAAACCATACCACTGGCAACCGTTACCTCGGCAACCATTTGCCTCCTTCCACTTACCCCCGCCCTAACAACTATTCTTACCATTTAGAGACTTAGGATAGAATTAAGACCAAGGGCCTTCAAAGCCCTAAGCAGGAGTGAAAATCTCCTAGTCTCTGATAAGACTTACGGGACACTAACCCACATCTTCTGCATGCAAAGCAGACACTTTAATTAAGCTAAAGCCTTACTAGACAGATAGGCCTCGATCCTACAAACTCTTAGTTAACAGCTAAGCGCTCAAACCAGCGAGCATCAATCTAACTTTCCCCCGCCTAGCTTCACACAAATAGGCGGGGGAAAGCCCCGGCAGGCGCTAACCTGCTTCTTCAGATTTGCAATCTAACATGATAACACCTCGGAGCTGTTGATAAGAAGAGGATTCAAACCTCTGTCTATGGAGCTACAATCCACCGCTTAAAACTCAGCCATCCTACCTGTGGCAATCACACGCTGATTTTTCTCAACCAATCACAAAGATATTGGCACCCTTTATTTAGTATTTGGTGCCTGAGCAGGAATAGTAGGGACAGCCCTAAGCCTTCTTATTCGAGCAGAACTAAGCCAACCAGGCTCTCTCCTTGGAGACGACCAAATTTATAACGTAATTGTTACAGCACATGCCTTTGTAATAATTTTCTTTATAGTAATGCCAATTATAATTGGTGGCTTTGGAAACTGACTCGTACCCCTTATGATCGGAGCTCCCGACATGGCGTTCCCTCGAATGAATAACATGAGCTTTTGACTCCTTCCACCCTCCTTCCTTCTACTCCTAGCCTCTTCAGGAGTCGAAGCTGGGGCCGGGACAGGATGAACAGTGTACCCCCCTCTAGCAGGAAACCTAGCCCACGCTGGAGCATCTGTTGACCTAACAATTTTTTCACTCCATCTAGCAGGAATTTCATCAATTCTAGGGGCGATTAACTTTATTACAACAATTATTAATATAAAACCTCCTGCAATTTCACAGTACCAAACCCCACTTTTCGTGTGAGCAGTTCTTATTACAGCAGTTCTTCTGCTTCTCTCTCTTCCCGTTCTTGCAGCAGGGATCACTATACTTCTTACAGACCGAAACTTAAACACAACATTCTTTGACCCTGCCGGAGGAGGTGACCCAATTCTTTACCAACACTTATTTTGATTCTTTGGCCATCCAGAAGTGTACATTCTTATTTTACCAGGCTTTGGGATAATTTCTCATATCGTAGCCTATTATTCAGGTAAAAAAGAACCATTTGGCTATATGGGAATGGTTTGAGCTATAATAGCAATCGGACTTTTAGGTTTTATCGTTTGAGCCCACCACATGTTTACTGTAGGAATGGACGTAGACACACGTGCCTACTTCACATCAGCCACTATAATTATCGCGATCCCTACTGGTGTAAAAGTATTTAGCTGACTCGCCACTCTTCACGGAGGTACAATTAAATGAGAAACCCCTCTCCTATGAGCCCTAGGCTTTATTTTCTTATTCACAGTAGGAGGCCTAACAGGAATTGTGTTGGCCAATTCCTCTCTTGACATCGTACTCCACGATACATATTACGTAGTAGCCCACTTCCATTATGTCCTGTCAATAGGAGCTGTGTTTGCAATCATGGCAGCCTTCGTCCATTGATTCCCTTTATTTTCAGGATACACTCTTCATGAAACTTGAACAAAAATCCACTTCGGGATTATATTCATCGGAGTCAACCTTACCTTCTTCCCACAACATTTCCTAGGTCTTGCAGGGATGCCTCGACGATATTCTGACTACCCAGACGCCTATACACTATGAAACACAGTCTCCTCTATCGGCTCCCTCATCTCTTTAATCGCCGTAATTATATTCCTATTTATTATTTGAGAAGCTTTCGCTGCAAAACGAGAAGTTCTGTCTGTAGAACTTACATCAACTAACGTTGAGTGACTTCACGGCTGCCCGCCTCCTTACCACACATTTGAAGAACCTGCCTTCGTTCAAATCAAACAAACTATTTAACCCTACGAGAAAGGGAGGAATTGAACCCCCATAAATTGGTTTCAAGCCAACCACATAACCGCTCTGTCACTTTCTTAATAAGACACTAGTAAAGAAGATATTACATTGCTTTGTCAAGGCAAAATCGTGGGTTAAACCCCCGCGTGTCTTAAACACATGTCTCACCCCTCCCAACTAGGATTTCAAGATGCAGCCTCCCCTGTAATAGAAGAACTTCTCCACTTTCACGACCATGCTTTAATGATTGTCTTCCTGATTAGCACACTAGTTCTTTATATTATTGTAGCTATAGTAACAACTAAGCTAACCAATAAATTTATTTTGGACTCACAAGAAATCGAAATCATTTGAACAGTCCTTCCAGCCATTATTCTTATTCTCATCGCACTACCGTCCCTACGAATTCTTTATCTCATAGATGAAATTAATGACCCCCATTTAACAATTAAAGCCATGGGCCATCAATGATATTGAAGCTATGAATATACAGATTATGAAGACCTAGGTTTCGACTCATACATGATCCCCACCCAAGATCTAACCCCAGGTCAATTCCGACTCCTAGAAGCCGACCACCGTATAGTAATCCCTGTGGAATCCCCCATTCGAGTTTTAGTCTCCGCAGAAGATGTTCTTCACTCATGAGCCGTCCCAAGCCTTGGTGTAAAAATAGACGCAGTGCCTGGACGTCTAAACCAAACAGCCTTTATTGCATCCCGACCTGGAGTGTTTTACGGCCAATGCTCTGAAATTTGCGGAGCAAACCACAGCTTTATACCTATCGTAGTTGAAGCCGTCCCATTGGAACACTTTGAAAACTGATCCTCTTTAATACTTGAAGACGCATCGCTAAGAAGCTAAATAGGGCCTAGCGTTAGCCTTTTAAGCTAAAGAATGGTGGCCCCCAACCACCCTTAGCGAAATGCCCCAACTCAACCCCGCACCGTGATTTGCCATCTTAGTCTTTTCTTGGTTTATCTTTTTAACAATTATTCCCCCTAAAGTCCTTGCACACTCCTTCCCTAATGAACCAACCCCTCAAAGCACAAAACTACCAAAAACAGAATCCTGAAACTGACCATGATAGTTAATTTCTTCGATCAATTTATAAGTCCAGTCTTCCTAGGCATCCCCCTAATCGCCCTTGCTCTAAGCCTTCCCTGAACCCTATTCCCACGGCCGTCAGCCCGGTGACTCCATAACCGTACATTAACCCTACAAAATTGGTTTATAAACCGCTTTACACAGCAGATCTTTCTGCCCATCCCACTGTTAGGCCACCGTTGAGCCCTTATCCTAATATCCCTAATAATTTTCCTCCTAACCTTAAATATGTTGGGCCTCCTCCCTTATACATTCACACCAACTACGCAACTCTCTATAAATATGGCTATTGCCACTCCTTTATGACTGGCAACCGTCATCATCGGTATACGAAACCAGCCGACACACGCTCTAGGTCATTTACTCCCAGAAGGAACTCCAACCCTTCTAATCCCGATCCTAATTATTATCGAAACAATTAGCCTTTTTATTCGACCAATCGCCCTAGGAGTGCGGCTTACAGCCAACCTAACCGCCGGCCACCTACTCATCCAATTGATCGCAACCGCTGCATTTCAACTTTTACCTATTATACCAGCTGTTGCTCTATCTACAACCGTTCTGTTATTCCTTCTCACCCTTCTTGAAGTTGCCGTAGCTATGATTCAAGCCTACGTATTTGTCCTCCTCCTAAGCTTATACCTACAAGAAAACGTCTAATGGCCCACCAAGCACATGCATATCATATAGTAGACCCCAGCCCCTGACCACTAACAGGGGCCGTCGCCGCCCTGCTAATAACTTCAGGATTAGCAATCTGAATACATTTTCACACAATAACCCTTATAACATTAGGACTTGTTCTTCTACTTTTAACCATGTATCAATGATGACGGGATATTATCCGAGAAGGCACATTCCAAGGACACCATACACCCCCAGTCCAAAAAGGGTTACGTTACGGTATAATCCTCTTCATCACCTCAGAAGTTTTCTTCTTCCTAGGCTTCTTCTGAGCCTTCTACCATTCCAGCCTCGCCCCAACCCCTGAACTAGGCGGCTGCTGACCACCCACAGGAATTACAACGCTAGACCCATTTGAAGTACCCCTGCTTAACACAGCTGTTCTTCTTGCATCGGGAGTAACAGTAACCTGAGCTCACCACAGCATTATAGAAGGTCAACGTAAACAAACAATTCAGTCTCTTACTTTAACTATCTTACTAGGCTTCTACTTTACTTTCCTTCAAGCAATAGAATACTATGAAGCACCATTTACAATTGCAGACGGGGTTTATGGGGCCACATTCTTTGTTGCCACAGGCTTCCACGGCCTACATGTAATTATTGGTTCAACATTCCTTGCCGTTTGTCTCCTACGACAAGTCCAATACCACTTTACGTCCGAACATCATTTTGGATTCGAAGCCGCCGCCTGATATTGACACTTCGTAGACGTCGTATGACTTTTCCTATACATCTCTATCTACTGATGAGGATCATAATCTTTCTAGTATTAAGCTAGTACATGTGACTTCCAATCACTCAGTCTTGGTTAAAGTCCAAGGAAAGATAATGAACTTACTCCTAACAGTTATCCTTATTTCCACTGCCCTCTCTATTATTCTAGCTATTGTATCATTTTGACTCCCTCAAATAACCCCTGACTATGAAAAGCTATCTCCTTACGAATGCGGGTTTGACCCTTTAGGCTCAGCTCGCCTCCCCTTCTCCTTACGATTCTTCCTCGTGGCCATTCTTTTCCTATTATTCGACCTAGAAATTGCTCTTCTCCTCCCCCTCCCGTGAGGGGATCAGCTTTCCTCCCCGTTAACAACATTCATCTGGGCATCCGCTATCCTTGGTCTTCTAACCTTAGGCTTAATTTATGAATGAATTCAAGGAGGACTTGAATGAGCTGAATAAGCAGTTAGTTTAAGAAAAACATTTGATTTCGGCTCAAAAACTTATGGTTTAAGTCCATAACCGCTTAATGACTCCTACCCATTTTACCTTCTCGTCACTATTTTTCCTAGGATTGGCCGGACTAGCATTTCACCGAACCCATTTCCTATCTGCCTTGTTATGCCTTGAGGGTATGATACTTTCCCTCTTCCTAGCACTCTCTTTATGGGCCTTGCAACTAGACTCAACAAACTTTGCGGCATCACCGGTATTGCTCCTAGCTTTTTCAGCTTGCGAAGCTAGTGCTGGGCTAGCCTTACTCGTCGCCACAGCCCGTACGCACGGCACGGACCGACTACAAAGCCTTAACCTTTTACAATGCTAAAAGTTCTCCTGCCAACTATTATACTCCTCCCCGTCACCTGATTAACCCCCCATAAAAAACTCTGAGCAACTACCCTTATATATAGCCTTATTATTGCTTTAATTAGCTTATCTTGACTTAAAATACCCGCCGAAACAGGGTGGACATACCTCAGCCTTTATATAGCCACAGACCCACTTTCGACCCCTTTATTGGTTCTAACATGCTGACTTCTCCCTCTAATGATTCTAGCCAGCCAGAATCACATAGCCACAGAACCAGAGAACCGGCAGCGGACCTATATTCTGCTTCTAACATCCCTTCAAATTTTCCTCATTTTAGCCTTTGGCGCGACAGAGTTAATCATATTCTACGTAATATTTGAAGCTACTTTAATTCCGACACTGTTTATTATTACACGATGAGGAAACCAGACAGAACGACTGAATGCAGGCACATACTTTTTATTTTATACACTAGCCGGATCTCTACCCCTATTAGTTGCACTTCTCCTTTTGCAAAACTCCACAGGCTCCCTATCCCTTTTAACCCTTCAACACGCTGCCGTTTCCCCTCTCTCCACCTACGCGGATAAAATTTGATGAGCGGGCTGCCTAATTGCCTTCTTAGTAAAGATACCCCTCTACGGGGCCCATCTTTGACTTCCGAAAGCCCATGTAGAAGCACCCATCGCAGGGTCAATAGTTCTAGCAGCCGTCCTCCTGAAACTTGGCGGGTACGGTATAATGCGAATAATAATCTCACTCGAACCATTAACCAAAGAACTCAGTTACCCATTTATTATCCTGGCCCTTTGAGGTGTGCTTATGACAGGCTCTATTTGCCTACGCCAAACCGACCTGAAGTCCCTAATTGCCTACTCATCTGTTAGCCATATGGGATTAGTTGCCGCAGGAATCCTCATCCAAACCCCATGAGGATTCACAGGCGCTTTAATTCTTATGATTGCCCATGGTTTAACATCTTCCGCGCTTTTCTGCCTTGCCAACACTAACTATGAACGAACTCACAGCCGAACAATAATCTTAGCCCGTGGGATACAGATAGCACTACCCTTAATAGCCTCATGATGATTCCTAGCCAGCTTAGCAAATCTTGCTCTACCCCCACTTCCTAATCTAATAGGAGAACTAATAATTCTATCTTCTCTCTTTAACTGATCCCCGTGGACCCTTGCATTAACCGGTACGGGAACCCTTATTACAGCAGGTTATTCCCTTTATATATTTTTAATAACGCAACGGGGGCCTTTGCCCGCCCACATAGTCGCCATTAACCCCACACATTCACGAGAACATCTCCTTATTACCCTTCACATAATTCCCCTCCTTCTACTTATTCTGAAACCTGAGCTAATCTGAGGTTGAACAGCTTGTAGATATAGTTTAACAAAAATGCTAGATTGTGATTCTAGAGACAGAGGTTAGACTCCCCTTATCCACCGAGAGAGGCTCGGAAGCAACGATGACTGCTAATTTTCGTCTCCTTGGTTAAACCCCATGGCTCACTCGAACAGCTTCTAAAGGATAACAGCTCATCCATTGGTCTTAGGAACCAAAAACTCTTGGTGCAAATCCAAGTAGCAGCTATGCCCTACACCCCACTTATAATAACATCGAGCCTATTCTTCTCACTGATTCTCTTAGCTATCCCTGCCATTTCAACTTTCGTTAACTCTCCCCCTCCTTTTCCGGCCCTGTCCGCTCAAATCAAAACAGCTGTTAAAATAGCATTCTTTGTTAGCCTACTACCCCTTTTTCTGTTCCTTAATGAAGGAGCCGAAACTGTTTCTACTAACTTAGTTTGGATAAATACATTACTCTTTGATATTAATATTAGCCTTAAATTTGATTTGTACTCAACTGTTTTCCTACCTATTGCCCTCTACGTAACTTGATCCATCCTTGAATTTGCCTCCTGATACATACATGCTGACCCTAACAAAGACCGATTCTTTAAATACTTACTCATTTTCCTCATTGCCATAATGATTCTCGTCACAGCAAACAACATGTTTCAACTATTTATCGGATGAGAAGGAGTCGGAATTATATCTTTCCTCCTAATTGGTTGATGATACGGGCGGGCTGATGCCAACACCGCAGCACTTCAAGCAGTCTTATATAATCGAGTGGGGGACATTGGCCTGATTCTAGCAATAGCATGAATCGCAATAACCACAAACTCCTGAGAACTACAACAAATCTTCACACTGACAAAAGATATAAATCTAACACTTCCACTAATTGGCCTAATCGTAGCAGCAACTGGAAAATCCGCACAATTTGGCTTACACCCATGACTTCCATCCGCTATGGAAGGCCCCACACCAGTCTCCGCGCTACTTCACTCAAGCACAATAGTTGTCGCCGGAATTTTCCTTTTAATCCGCCTAAGCCCCCTGCTGGAGAATGACACAACAGCTTCTACAATCTGCCTTTGCCTCGGAGCCCTAACCACTTTATTCACTGCAACTTGTGCTCTGACACAAAACGACATCAAGAAAATCGTTGCATTCTCAACATCAAGCCAGCTCGGACTAATAATGGTCACAATTGGCCTAAACCAACCCCAACTTGCTTTCTTCCACATCTGCACTCATGCATTTTTTAAGGCTATACTATTTTTATGCTCCGGGTCAATTATTCACAGCCTAAACGACGAACAGGATATTCGAAAAATAGGAGGCATGCAACACTTAGCCCCATTTACCTCTTCCTGCTTAACTATCGGAAGCCTTGCTTTAACAGGCACCCCTTTCCTAGCAGGCTTCTTCTCTAAAGACGCCATCATTGAGGCACTAAACACATCTTACCTAAACGCCTGAGCCCTGACCCTAACCCTAATCGCTACATCATTCACAGCAGTTTACAGCCTACGAGTTATCTTCTTCGTATCCATAGGAAACCCCCGATTCAACCCCCTCTCCCCCATTAATGAAAACAGCCCCGAAGTAATTAATCCCATTAAACGACTGGCATGGGGGAGCATCCTAGCTGGCCTCCTGATCACCTCTAACATTCTTCCCCTAAAAACCCCGGTGATAACAATACACCCCACACTCAAAATAGCTGCCATTTTAGTAACCATTATTGGGGTATTAACAGCCCTAGAACTCGCATCCTTAACAACTAAACAATTTAAAACGCTCCCAAAACTTAACCTCCACCACTTCTCAAACATACTAGGCTTCTTCCCAGCGGTGATCCATCGAATAATACCTAAACTAAACCTCATTTTAGGGCAAACAATTGCAACTCAAATGGTTGACCAAGCCTGAATAGAAAAAGTGGGCCCAAAAACAGTCTCTACCTTAAATAAACCCCTTGCTACTACTATAAGTAACATCCAACGAGGAATAATTAAAACTTATCTCTCCCTGTTCTTCTTCACAATTGCTATGACTGCCCTACTCTTATTCTTCTAGACCGGACGGAGCGCCCCGCGACTTAATCCCCGAACTAGCTCTAACACAACAAACAATGCTAGTAACAAAGCCAACCCACCTAGAATTAAGAACCCGCCCCCCGTCGAGTAAATATTTACTATTCCCCAGACATCCCCACAATGAACTGATGTTCCCACATAATCCCCAGTTAAGTATAAAGCTCCTTTATATCACCCCCCTCAAAACATCCCCGCAAGAACTGCCACAAAGAAAATAAATGTACCCATAACACCCGCCGCTGATCAAACCCATCACTCCTCAGAATAAGGGTCAGAAGCTAAAGCCATTGAATAAACAAACACAATTAATATCCCACCTAGATAGATGATTAATAAAATCAAAGCGAAATAAGTGCCCCCATGAATTGCTAAACTCCCACAACCAACGCCAGCAACTAAAACTAAAAATAAAGCGGCAATATGGGGAATCGGATTAGAAGCAACTGAAGCTATTCCTAAAATTATACTTAATAAACACGTGTACCAAAGAGCTAACATGATTCTCACCAGGATTTTCACCAGGACTTATGATTTGAAAAACCATCGTTGAATTCAACTACAAGAATAATAATGGCAAACTTACGAAAAACCCACCCCCTATTTAAAATTGCTAACGACGCAGTAATCGACCTACCAACCCCCGCTAATATCTCTGCATGATGAAACTTCGGCTCACTGCTAGGGCTATGCTTAATTGCCCAAATCCTTACAGGACTATTTCTTGCTATACACTATACCGCTGATATTTCTACAGCCTTCTCCTCCGTAGCACATATCTGCCGTGACGTAAATTACGGGTGAATAATCCGGAACATACATGCAAACGGTGCCTCTTTCTTCTTTGTGTGTATTTACCTTCACATCGGATGAGGCCTTTACTACGGCTCCCACCTTAATAAAGAAACATGAAATGTTGGAGTAGTACTCCTCCTCCTTGTAATAATGACAGCATTTGTAGGCTACGTCCTCCCATGAGGACAAATGTCCTTCTGAGGAGCAACCGTCATTACCAACCTCTTGTCCGCCGTTCCATATATTGGAAATTCACTTGTTCAATGAATCTGAGGAGGTTTCTCAGTTGATAACGCCACCCTCACCCGATTCTTTACCTTCCACTTTCTTCTCCCCTTTGTAATCGCAGCAATAAGCATAATTCACCTCATCTTTCTTCACGAAACCGGATCAAATAACCCAACGGGAATCAATTCTGACGCTGACAAGATCTCCTTCCACCCCTACTTCTCGTACAAAGATATCCTAGGCTTTGCAGCTCTTTTAATCACCCTAACCTCTTTAGCCCTATTCTCACCTAACCTATTAGGCGATCCAGACAACTTCACACCTGCAAACCCACTAGTGACACCGCCCCATATCAAGCCAGAATGATACTTCCTCTTTGCATACGCAATCCTACGTTCAATTCCCAATAAACTAGGGGGAGTCCTAGCGCTACTTTCCTCTATTCTTGTACTATTCTTGGTCCCAATTCTTCAGACCTCCAAACAACGAAGCCTGACTTTCCGCCCGCTATCCCAGATTCTATTCTGGACCTTAGTGGCAGATGTAGTAATCCTCACATGAATCGGAGGGATACCAGTTGAACACCCTTACATTATTGTGGGACAAATCGCATCCTTCATCTACTTCTCTATTTTCCTTGTACTAGCCCCTATTGCAGGGTTAGTCGAAAATAAAATTATTGAATGACAATGCACTAGTAGCTCAGCACTCAGAGCGTCGGCCTTGTAAGCCGAACGTCGAAGGTTAAAATCCTTCCTACTGCTTCAAAGAAAGGGGAGTTTAACCCCTACCCCTAACTCCCAAAGCTAGGATTCTAAATTAAACTATTCTCTGCCGGAATCCGCCCGAAACTACATATATGGACACGTACATATATATATATAGTACATAATATATGTATTAACACCATTCATATATATTAACCATTACATTATTTATATGGGACATATAATTATGATGTACATAAATTGATTTAAATACTAAAACAGTGCATTAAACTTAAAACAACATAAACATACATTCATCAACTACCATTTCACTAAATACTAAACAATAAAATTAAGTTTCAAAGGAATAATTCACAGCCAAGAGATCAATTTTATCTGACATCCCGACAAAGTCAAATATTATGCACAGTAAGAGACCACCATCAGTTGATTTCTTAATGAAAACTCTTCTTGAAGGTCAAGGACAAAAATCGTGGGGGTTTCACTTCTTGATCTATTCCTGGCATTTGGTTCCTATTTCAGGTCCATTGCTTGATTTATTCCCCTATCTTCCCTTGACGCTGGCATAAGTTAATGGTGGAATACATAATACGCGTTACCCAACATGCCGGGCGTTCACTCCAGCGGACAAGGGGTTCTCTTTTCTTTTTTCCTTTCAACTGACATTTCAGAGTGCACGCAAATTTATCAGCCAAGGTAGAACATTTCCTTGCACCTAAAAACAAAGATGAATGTTGGAAAGATATTCATTTAAGAATTGCATATCTGATATCATGTGCATAACATATGAATTTTTCTCCTAACATCTCTATTATATATCCCCCTCGGCTTTTGCGGGTCAAACCCCCCCTACCCCCCCAATACTCGTGAGATCCTTATGATTCCTGCAAACCCCCCTTAAACAGGAGAATCCCTACGGTATTTATTTCATATTTGAGTTGTGTTAAAAATATTATAATATTTCTTTTTTGC